CACACAAGTATTCAATTAGTTCGGACTTGCTTAGTATTGAATTGGGACCAAGAAAAAAATGGTTCTATAGAAGAAGTTCATGCTTCTCTTGTTGAGGTAAGGGCAAATGATCTGATTCAAAATTTCATAAAAATTGAGTTAGTAAAGTCTAGTCTTTCATATGCCGAAAAAAGGTATGATACGGCGGGTTCGGGATTGATCCCCGATAATGGATTAGATTGCACCAATATCAACCCTTTTTTTTCGAAAGTGAAGATTTCAGTAGTTACTCAGCATCAAGCAACTATTGGTACATTGTTGAATCAAAATAAGGCTTTGATAATTTTGTCATCATTCAATTGTTCTCGAGTTGGTCCATGTCCATTCAATGGTTCGAAATATAACATCACGGCAAAAGAATTTAATCCCATAATTCTAATTAGGGATTTGTTGGGTCCCCTAGGTACTATTGTATCTAAAATAGTGAACTTTTATTCAGCTTACTATTTAATAACTCATAATCAGATCTTGGTAAACAAATATTGGATACTTGATAATTTGAAAGCGACTTTCCAAGTACTTGAAGTACTTAAATACTGTTTAATAGATGAAAATAGAAGGATTTATAATCCCAACCCATGCAATACCATCATTTTGAATCCATCCCATTTGAATTGGTGCTTTTTACATCACAATTATTGTGAAGAAACATCCACAATAATTAGCATTGGACAATTTATTTGTGAAAATCTATGTCTAGTTAAATATGGGACACATATAAAAAAATCTGGTCAAATTTTAATTGTTCATGGTGATTCCTTAGTTATAAGATCAGCTAAGCCGTATTTGGCTACTCCAGGAGCGACTGTTCACGGACATTACGGAGAAACCCTTTCTGAAGGAGATACATTAGTTACATTTATATATGAAAAATCCCGATCTGGTGACATAACGCAGGGACTCCCAAAAGTGGAGCAAATCTTAGAAGTGCGTTCGATTGGTTCAATATCGATGAACCTTGAAAGGAGAGTCGAAGGTTGGAACGAACGTATACCAAGAATTCTTGGAATTCCTTGGGGATTCTTAATTGGAGCTGAGCTAACTATAGCCCAAAGCCATATCTCTTTGGTTAATAAGATCCAAAAGGTTTATCGTTCTCAAGGGGTGCAGATTCATAATAGACATCTAGAGATTATTGTACGACAAGTAACATCAAAAGTGTTGGTTTCAGAAGACGGAATGTCTAATGTTTTTTCGCCTGGAGAATTAATCGGATTGCCGCGAGCAGAACGAGCAGGGCGTGCTTTAGACGAAGCGATCTGTTATCGGGCAATTTTATTAGGAATAACGAGGGCGTCTCTGAATACTCAAAGCTTCATATCTGAAGCAAGTTTTCAAGAAACTGCTAGAGTTTTAGCAAAAGCTGCTCTACGGGGACGTATTGATTGGTTGAAGGGTCTGAAAGAAAATGTAGTTCTGGGGGGAATTATCCCTATCGGTACCGGATTTAAAAAATTAGTGCACCGTTCAAGGCAAGACAAAAATATTCATTTTGAAATAAAAAAGAAAAATGTATTCAAGTTGGAAATGAGAGATATTTTGTTACACCATCGAGAATTTTTTTGTTCTTGTAGCCCAAAGAATTTCCATGAGACATTAGAAAATTCATTTACGCGATTTCATAATTCCTAAGCAGAGATTTTTTCTTTTTCCTTTCTAGTTTTGTTAAGTAAAAAAATGAAGTAAGTAATAAAAAAAAATTAATGGTTCGGACTATGTATCAATGGTCAACCTCGTTATAAGGTTCCGTAGGAACAATTAGTGATTTCTAAAAAAAAAAGAGAAAGCGCGGGAAAAATGACAAGAAGGTATTGGAACATCCATTTGGAAGAGATGATGGAGTCGGGAGTTCATTTTGATCATAGTACTAAGAAATAGAATCCTAGAATGGCCCCTTACATTTCTGCAAAGCGTAAAGGTATTTATATTACAAATCTTACTAGAACTGCTCGTTTTTTATCAGAAGCCTGTGATTTAGTTTTTGATGCAGCAAGTCGAGGAAAACCTTTTTAATGGTTGGTACCAAAAATAAAGCAGCGGATTTAGTAGTCTCAGCTGCAATAAGGGCTCGATGTCATTATGTTAATAAAAAATGGCTCGGTGATATGTTAACGAATTGGTCCACTACAGAAACAAGACTTCATAAGTTCAGAGACTTAAGAGGAGAACAAAAGATGGGGAAACTCAACCGTCTCCCTAAAAGAGATGCAGCAATGTTGAAGAGAAAATTATCGACTTTGCAAACATATCTGGGTGGGATCAAATATCTGACTGGGTTGTCCAATATTGTAATTATCGTTGATCAGCAAAAAGAATATACAGCTCTTCGAGAATGTGTCATTTTGGGAATTCTAACAATTTGTTTAATCGATACAAATTGTGACCCGTATCTTGCAGATATTTCGATTCCAATCAACGATGACGTTATAGCTTCAATCCGATTGATTCTTAACAAATTAGTATCCGCAATTTGTGAGGGTCGTTCTAGCTATATAAGAAGTCATTGATTATGATTATGTTATGATTAAGAATAATAAGATTAGTTAATTATTTTAATTTCTTAGATTGGTTACTATTCTTGTCTTGCATTTTTAAAAAGAGATAAAATGGGGTATTATGTTATGTGATTTCTTGGTATTTAAAATATATGATTAACGATGAAAGTAGATAAGTTGAAAAAGAGATGGTTGAATCAAAATAATTTTTTTTTTAGTTTGATTTCTGTCAGAGGGCAATATGAATGTTATACCATGTTCCATTAAAACACTCAAAGGATTCTACGATATATCAGGTGTAGAAGTAGGCCAACATTTATATTGGCAAATAGGAAGTTTACAAATTCATGCTCAAGTACTTATTACTTCTTGGGTAGTAATTGCTATCTTATTAGGTTCAGTTATCATAACTGTTCGGAATCCACAAACTATTCCTACCGACGGGCAGAATTTCTTTGAATATGTTCTTGAATTTATTCGAGACTTGAGTAAAACTCAGATTGGAGAAGAATATGGGCCTTGGGTTCCCTTTATTGGAACCATGTTCTTATTTATTTTTGTTTCTAATTGGTCTGGAGCTCTTTTACCTTGGAAAATCATACAGTTACCTCATGGAGAGTTGGCTGCCCCCACGAATGATATAAATACTACTGTTGCTTTAGCTTTACTCACGTCCGTGGCATATTTTTATGCGGGTCTTACCAAAAAAGGATTGGCTTATTTTGGAAAATACATTCAACCAACTCCAATCCTTTTACCAATTAACATCCTAGAAGATTTCACAAAACCTTTATCTCTGAGTTTTCGACTTTTCGGAAATATATTGGCGGATGAATTAGTAGTTGTTGTTCTTGTTTCTTTAGTACCTTCAGTAGTTCCTATCCCTGTCATGTTTCTTGGATTATTTACAAGCGGTATTCAAGCTCTCATTTTTGCAACTTTAGCCGCGGCTTATATAGGGGAATCCATGGAGGGTCATCATTGATTAGTTTTCAAAAGAGTCTTCTTTTTTTAAGCTTACCCCGACTGAGGCAATGGCAATGCATGGTTCAAGAAAATATACTTGGTTCGGTAACATATACATATATAGATAGAAATAAGAAATCCATATGTATATATGACTAGAGTTCTAAGAGGAAAGATAGACGATATTACGAAGGATGGGTTAGGGAGATCACACTAGATATATGTCTATATGTAATGTCTATAAGTCCAGCTACAGTTCCTGTATATTTTTCGACGAATTATTCTAGAATCTGATTCAATAAAAAATGCGGGTGGTTTCCGTTATGAAAGAAACAAATGTATATGTGATAGTAGATATATATTAGTTATATAGGGTTTATCCCTATCTATATATTTTTTTTTTCGAAGTTTTAGTTACTTCGATTCGATATTTTTTAGTGATCAAATAAGTAAGAATTCCTTGGTTGATTGTATCATTAACCATTTTTTTTTGGTGCGAGGAACCTATCATCATGAATCCACTGATTTCTGCCGCTTCCGTTATTGCTGCTGGATTGGCCGTAGGGCTTGCTTCTATTGGACCTGGAGTTGGTCAAGGTACTGCTGCAGGCCAAGCCGTAGAAGGTATTGCGAGACAACCAGAAGCAGAAGGAAAAATAAGAGGCACCTTATTGCTTAGTCTAGCTTTTATGGAAGCTTTAACCATTTATGGGCTCGTTGTGGCATTAGCACTTTTATTTGCAAATCCTTTTGTTTAATTTCATCCTAGAACGAAAATGTAAAAAAGTGCATTACACACTTTTTCTTATTTTATTAATTTGTTTCGGTTTGCTTCTGTGAATTATATCACTACTTTACTCCTACAATTATGTATTTGTTGGAACAATACCCCGGGAAAGACTGATTTGAGGATGACGAATTAGTGGATTTGCTCGCTTTATTCCTTCCCGTCCTTCGGTTAGTACGCTGGAATTTTTACTTTCTTTTTAGGAAGTGTTTGAACAGGGGAAATATTTTGCAATTTCTACAAGACCTAGGACCCAACTTAATAAGTATCTTATCGGAAACTAAAAACAAAGAAAAAAATTAAGAAAAAGAAATCGATCAAAAAAGGGCAAGTCAAGTGATACAAAAAGAACTCTGTTCTTTGTTAGTCCTATCTATAAGAGGAGAGCATATGAAAAATGTAACCGATTCTTTCGTTTCCTTAGGCCACTGGCCATCCGCCGGGAGTTTCGGGTTTAATACCGATATTTTAGCAACAAATCTAATAAATCTAAGTGTAGTGCTTGGTGTATTGATTTTTTTTGGAAAGGGAGTGTGTGCGAGTTGTATATTTCAAGAATAGGTTGGAACCAACCGGCTGCACTTTATTTATTTGTGTTATTTATTTATTTGTGTTATTTATATACATATTTTTTTTTAGAATAAGATAAATAGGAAAAAAGTGTACAATCTCGACGAATTCCTTCTGAATAAATTAATAAATCATATGTAAGA